TGGTAGAATGGAAAGAATTGGAGGAAGAGGAACCCACAGGGAATGAATGGGAAGATCGAAAAGTTGGAAGAAGAAAAGATTTTTTGCTTAGACGCATGGAATTGGCTAAGCATTTTATTCGAACAAATATAGAACCAAAATGGATGGTTTTGTGTCTATTACCAGTTCTTCCTCCTGAGTTGAGACCAATCTATCATATAGATGAGGATAAACTAGTGACCTCGGATATTAATGAAATCTATAGAAGAATTATCTATCGGAATAATACTCTTACAGATCTATTAACAACAAGTATAGCTACGCCAGAAGAATTAATAATATCTCAGGAAAAATTGCTACAAGAAGCCGTGGATGCACTTCTTGATAATGGAATCTGCGGACAACCAATGAGGGATGATCATAATAGAGTTTACAAGTCGCTTTCAGATGTAATTGAAGGCAAAGAAGGAAGAGTTCGCGAGACTCTGCTTGGTAAACGGGTCGATTATTCAGGGCGGTCCGTGATTGTCGTGGGCCCTTCACTTTCATTACATCGATGTGGATTGCCTCGCGAAATAGCAATAGAACTTTTCCAGGCATTTGTAATTCGTGACCTAATTAGAAAACATCTTGCTTCGAACATAGGAGTTGCTAAGAGTCAAATTCGGAAAAAAAAACCGATTGTATGGGAAATACTTCAGGAAATTCTGGATGACCATCCTGTATTGCTGAATAGAGCGCCTACTCTGCATAGATTAGGCATACAGGCATTCCTCCCCGTTTTAGTGGAAGGGCGCGCTATTTGTTTACATCCATTAGTTTGTAAGGGCTTCAATGCAGACTTTGACGGGGATCAAATGGCTGTTCATGTGCCTTTATCTTTGGAGGCTCAAGCAGAGGCGCGTTTACTTATGTTTTCTCATATGAATCTTTTGTCTCCAACTATTGGGGATCCGATTTCGGCACCAACTCAAGATATGCTTAGTGGACTCTATGTCTTAACGAGCGGAAATCGTCGGGGTATTTGTGTAAATAGGTATAATCCATGTAATCGTAGAAACTATCAAAATGAAGATAATAACTATAAGTATACAAAAAAAAAAGAACCCTTTTTTTGTAATCCCTATGATGCAATTGGAGCTTATCGGCAAAAACGAATCAATTTAGGTAGTCCTTTGTGGCTGCGGTGGCGACTAGATCAACGCGTTATTGCTGCAAGAGAAGCTCCCATCGAAATTCACTATGAATCTGTGGGGACCTATTATGAGATTTATGGACACTATCTAATAGTACGAAGTATAAAAAAAGAAATTCTTTATATATATATTCGAACCACTCTTGGTCATATTTCCCTTTATCGAGAAATAGAAGAAGCCATACAGGGGTTTTGGCAGGGCTGTTGTAATTCTATGCTACCAACGGGAATTCGAGTCTCTCCGGGTTAACTAGGACCATAAGTGCAGAATTTCTACGTGAATCAAGATCTAGAAAAGGAAGTTTTCCAATCACTGACTCAAGCCCATTGTGAAATTCTACTCAGCGCAATATGGAGGTACTGATGGCAGAACGGCCCACTCAGGTCTTTCACAATAAAGTGATAGACGGAACTGCCATGAAACGGCTTATTAGTCGATTTATTGATCACTATGGAATAGGATATACATCACATATCCTGGATCAAGTAAAGACTCTGGGTTTCCGACAAGCTACCGCCGCATCCATTTCATTAGGAATTGATGATCTTTTAACAATACCTTCTAAAAGATGGCTAGTTCAAGACGCTGAACAACAAAGTTTTATTTTGGAAAAACACCATCATTATGGGAATGTACACGCGGTAGAAAAATTACGTCAATCGATCGAAATATGGTATGCCACAAGTGAATATTTGCGACAAGAAATGAATCCTAATTTTCGGATGACCGATCCTTTTAATCCAGTCCATATAATGTCTTTTTCGGGAGCCAGAGGAAATGCATCTCAGGTACATCAATTAGTAGGTATGAGAGGATTAATGTCGGATCCCCAAGGGCAAATGATTGATTTACCCATTCAAAGCAATTTACGCGAAGGACTGTCTTTAACAGAATACATTATTTCTTGCTACGGAGCCCGTAAAGGGGTTGTGGATACCGCTATCCGAACATCAGATGCAGGATATCTCACGCGCAGACTTGTTGAAGTAGTTCAACACATTGTTGTACGTCGAACAGATTGTGGCACCGTTCGAGGTATTTCTGTAAGTCCTCGAAATGGAATTATGGCGGACAGGATTTTTATCCAAACATTAATTGGCCGTGTATTAGCAGATGATATATATATAGGTTCGCGATGTATTGCTACTAGAAATCAAGATATTGGGGTTGGACTTGTCAGTAGATTCATAACTTTTAGAGCACAACCAATCTCTATTCGAACCCCCTTTACTTGTAGGAGTACATCTTGGATTTGTCAATTATGTTATGGCCGGAGTCCAGCTCATGACGACCTGGTCGAATTGGGAGAAGCCGTAGGTATTATTGCAGGTCAATCTATTGGAGAACCGGGCACTCAATTAACATTAAGAACTTTTCATACCGGCGGAGTATTTACAGGGGGTACTGCAGAACATGTGCGAGCCCCTTCTAATGGAAAAATAAAATTCAACGAGGATTTGGTTCATCCGACACGTACACGTCATGGACATCCTGCTTTTCTATGTTCTAGAGACTTGTATGTAACTATTGAGAGTGAAGATATTATACACAATGTGTGTATTCCGCCCAAAAGTTTTCTTTTAGTTCAAAACGATCAATATGTAGAATCAGAACAAGTGATTGCTGAGATTCGCGCGAGAACATCCACTTTGAATTTGAAAGAGAAGGTTCGAAAACATATTTATTCTGACTCAGAAGGCGAAATGCACTGGAATACTGATGTGTACCATGCACCTGAATTTACATATGGTAATATTCATCTCTTACCAAAAACAAGTCATTTATGGATATTATTAGGGGAGCCCTGGAGATACAGTCTAGGCCCTTGTTCGATCCACAAGGATCAAGATCAAATGAACGCTTATTCTCTTTCTGTCAAGCCAAGATATATTGCTAACCCCTCAGTAACTAATAATCAAGTGAGACACAAATTTTTTAGTTCGTATTTTTCTGGTAAAAATCAAAAAGGAGATAGGATTCCTGATTATTCAGAACTGAATCGAATGACATGTACGGGTCGTTGTAATCTCAGATATCCGGCCATTCTCGACGGTAATTCTGATTTATTGGCAAAGAGGCGAAGAAATAGATTCATCATCCCACTCGAATCGATTCAAGAAGGCGAGAACCAACTAATACCTTCTTCAGGTATCTCAATGGAAATCCCCAGAAATGGTATTCTCCGTAGAAATAGTATTCTTGCTTATTTCGATGATCCTCGATATATAAGAAAGAGCTCGGGACTTACTAAATATGAGACTAGAGAACTAAATTCAATCGTCAACGAAGAGGATTTGATTGAGTATCGAGGAGTCAAGGTATTTTGGCCAAAATACCAAAAGGAAGTAAATCCATTTTTTTTTATTCCCGTGGAAGTCCACATTTTGGCCGAATCTTCTTCCATAATGGTACGGCACAATAGTATTATTGGGGCAGATACACAAATCACTTTCAATAGAAGAAGTCAGGTAGGCGGATTGGTCCGAGTGAAGAAAAAAGCAGAAAAAATGAAACTGATAATCTTTTCTGGAGATATCCATTTTCCTGGAAAGACAAATAAGGCATTCCGATTGATACCGCCAGGAGGGGGAAAACCAAATTCCAAAGAATACAAAAAATTGAAAAATTGGCTCTATATCCAACGAATGAAACTTTCCAGGTATGAAAAAAAGTATTTTGTTTTGGTTCAACCTGTAGTCCCATATAAAAAAACGGATGGTATAAATTTAGGAAGACTTTTCCCGCCGGATCTCTTGCAGGAAAGTGATAATCTACAACTTCAAGTTGTCAATTATATCCTTTATTACGACCCAATTCTTGAAATTTGGGACACAAGTATTCAATTAGTTCGGACTTCTTTAGTGTTGAATTGGGACCAAGACAAAAAAATCGAAAAGGCCTGTGCTTCCTTTGTTGAAATAAGGACAAATGGTTTGCTTAGATATTTTCTAAGAATCGACTTAGCTAAGTCACCTATTTCTTATACCGGAAAAAGGAACGATCTGTCGGGTTCAGGATTGATCTCTGAGAATGGATCAGATCGCGCTAATGTCAATCCATTTTCTTCCATTTATTCCTATTCCTATTCAAAGGCAAGGATTAAAGAATCCCTTAATCCAAATCAAGGAACTATCCATACGTTGTTGAATCGAAATAAGGAATCTCAATCTTTGATAATTTTGTCATCATCCAATTGTTTTCGAATAGGCCCATTCAACGATGTAAAATCTCCCAATGTGATAAAAGAATCAATCAAAAAGAACCCCCTAATTCCAATTAGGAATTCGTTGGGCCCGTTAGGAACAGGTTTTCCAATTTATAATTTTGATTTATTTTCCCATTTAATAACCCATAATCAGATCTTGGTAACTAACTATTTGCAACTTGACAATTTCAAACAGATTTTTCAAATACTTAAATATTATTTACTGGATGAAAATGGTCAAATTTATAATCCCTATTCATGCAGTAACATCATTTTGAATCCATTCCATTTGAATTGGTATTTTCTCCATTACAATTATTGTGAAGAGACATCTCCAATCGTTAGTCTTGGGCAGTTTCTTTGTGAAAATGTATGTATAGCCAAAAAAGGACCGCATTTAAAATCGGGTCAAGTTCTAATTGTTCAAGTTGACTCTGTGGTAATACGATCAGCTAAGCCTTATTTGGCTACTCCAGGAGCAACTGTTCATGGACATTATGGGGAAATCCTTTACGAAGGCGATACATTAGTTACATTTATATATGAAAAATCAAGATCTGGTGATATAACGCAAGGTCTTCCAAAAGTGGAACAGGTGTTAGAAGTGCGTTCGATTGATT